AAAAGAAACGGATATAGGAAGTGTTGTTGCCGAGATCTATCTTTTTCTAAATATCCTTGTAATTCTTCCATTTACATTTCTACTTGAGCCAGAGGCAGGAGGTTTTTCTTGGTTTATCAAATGATATATACATAGTGCAATATGGTCAGAACAGGGTATTATGTATTGTATTATGTATATAGTATAGTAAGAAAAAAATATATACCCCGGAAAAGAAAGAGGGAGTCCAATCAACAGATCTTTTTACCTTCCTTTTCTATCCAATTGGTTTATGTTCGTTATAATTACAACAGGAGAAAAAATCCTTTATTTTTGCAACCCAATCGCTCTTTTGACTTTGGAATAAATTCTCTTTATCAATATACTGTTTCTTCTACACATCCGTCTACAATCCATAATAAAGAATAATTAGGATTCTGAAAAAAAAAAAGAAAAAATCAATGGTTCACTCACAGGAGAACCCACTCTTTCCCGCATTAGGCACTAATTCATTTTTAACGTCTAATTAGATCGGGTAATCATTCCAATTAAGAACATAAGCTCGTTGCTTTTTATTTTACCAGAATTGGAGCCATAGAGCTCTATCCATTTATTCACTAGACCCAACTGTAAATGTGAATTTCTTTTGTCCCCTTCCAAAAATCAAAACAATCTTTTGGAACTGTAATGATCCGGTAAGGATAAACTCAAAGTTCTACTTTAACTTTGACTTTCATTTCAAATTAAATAAATTAATAAAATCAATTTATTATTTTATTAGATTTTCGATTTTATTACGACATGCTGTTTTTTCCATTCATTACCCTTGAGGATCAGTCGTGGTCTTATAGACTATACCAATAGTCTGGACGAATTTGTTGCTTCATCCAAATGTGTAAAAGATCATAGTCGCACTTAAAAGCCGAGTACTCTACCGTTGAGTTAGCAACCCGGATAAATAGGATATGTAGATACGATCAAAATATAAAAATCAATTGAATTGCACTGCACGACCCTATCAAAACATTGAACTAGCAACACATCGAAAAGAAAGATTTTCTGATCAATTAGAAACACAAAATACCAAAGTTAGCAGATCGGATTAAAAATATTCCTAATCGAAATGTAAAAATTATGGCAGACCACCCATTTTTTATCAAATTCTTTTTTGATTTTCCCTAAGAAAATACATCTTGTATGAGAGTAAATGCAGCAAGGCAAACCCATCATTTGAGTGAAGGAAACAAAAAAATCAATATGGGGTGGGGATAAACAGCCCTATTTATCTATGATCGAATTATATTTGTTCGATACACCATTGTCAATATAAAAGCAATGTTGAGAAAGTAAATCAAGTAAATAAAATAAAGACTTGTGTTGGATTGGCACAACATAAATAAGAAATTGGAATGGAAAAAATTAAGGAAAAGGTAAATAAAAAATCCCCGGTTTATTCAATCAATAAAAGTACGATAAGCAAGCTTAACCCCTTGTTTGTTGTTAAATTAAATTCCCCCACCAAAATATGAATAAAGCAAGAAAAAGGAAAATGGTGTGTAAATAGAAATAATTACACAAGGATAGATACTAGTTACCCTTCCCTACTTTATTTTATTTATTTAATAATTTTGTTTTTTCCTTTAATTAACTCAAAGTTCTTTCTTTAAAGAATTCTGCCTTCTTTAAAATATCATAAACAGTTCCTGTAGGTTGAGCACCTTTTTCAAGGAAATATAGAATAGCAGGAACATTTAAATAAGTTTGATTCTTTATCGGATTGTAAAAACCTACTTTTCGAAGATCTCTTCCTTCTCTTCGGAATCGAACATCAATTGCAACGATTCGATAGATGGCTCATTGGGATAGATGTAAATAAACAATGCCCCCCCTAGAAACGTATAGGAGGTTTTTTCCTCATACGGCTCGAGAAAAATGATTCCAATTTCTGTATATAATAGCAAGTGGATCCATAAAATCATGAATTTTACTATAATTTGAATTGAGTACTTTTTTCTTCTTCCTTACAGAAAAAGGAAGAAATCTCATTCATACTCATAACTCAAGTTGGGTAATTCTGACAAGAGAATCCTTAGACATTTATTGAGCCGTCTCTAAACTCTTTTGTTTGTCTCATTTCGAATCCATTTTTATTCCTCAGTCTGATCCAATTGTTGAGACAATTGAAAATAGTGTTTCCTTGTTTCGGAATCCTTTATCCTTGCTTTGTGAAATCATTGGGTTTAGACATTACCTCGGGGATCCTTATTCCTTTCAAAATGGCAGCAACATACCTTTTTTTGTTATTTCTTTCTATATAAATAGAATACGAATGATTGATTCCCTTGTGATACACTTTTCATCGAAATAGTTTTACCAATTTCGGAAAATTTGACTTTTCAAACTTGTTCTGAATTTGAACCTTTCGATTTAGAATTTATATATAGTGAGGATATACTTACAGAGTTGGTCTAACTTATTGATTTTCACTAACCCTAGATTCTTTCCCTTGAAAAATGAATCAATCCTTTCTTCTCGAGCTTCATCATGTACTATTTACTTATAACCCAACACAAATTAGGTTCCGGGCAGAACAGAACAAACTATGTCGAGCCAAGAGCATCTTCATTACTATAGAAGATGGCGGATGTAAAAATCCACAGCCAACCATGTCCTTCAAGTCGCACGTTGCTTTCTACCACATCGTTTCAAACGAAGTTTTACCATAACATTCCTCTAATTGAAATTTCAAAGCGGTATGGAATTGATTCAATATAAAATCATGAATAGTCATTGGTTCAACCGGTATATAATATTTCTATCTATGGATAAATAAGTATTTATCCGGATAAGGGTCAGCAAGGATCAAATTTATTTAATTTAATCCCATATTCTATCATATGAATTGAATGAAAATAAAGATATTCAATTTTACCCACATTTGACACTTGATTCCGTTTGTGAGAAACCAAACGAATTCTCAGATATGATTCTTAGAACCATTCTGAAAATTAATAAGAAAAGATTTTTCCCTTTAACAAATTATTGTTTCATGTGGAATGCAGTGTGATCCCATCTTTCGTTTCATGAAAAACGATCTGGGACGGAAGGATTCGAACCTCCGAATAACGGGACCAAAACCCGCTGCCTTACCGCTTGGCCACGCCCCATTTTGATTTCTATTCGAAATTAATCAACACTAATATTGGTATTGGTTATTCGTCAATCCCAACCCAAATACACAAAAACATATGGGATATTTTGTTGCTAGGATTCAAGACATGTAGATATAGAATCAAAAAAATTCATTGATCATTACATAGAATTCAATTAAGATATTGTATGAAAGTTGAATTCCTTATATTCTCATTTTAGAATGATAATGGGGGGAGGGATTTTTTATTTGGGAAAGTCCGAACCGAAGAAAAAGAAGGATTTCTTGATCTGCCTTTTTCATTTTTCCTTATAAAAATAACTCAAAATTATCTAATCCACAAGAACGAAATGCTTGTTATGCTTAATATCTTTAGTTTAATTGGTATCTGTCTTAATTCTGTCCTTTATTCGAGTAGTTTTTTCTTCGCCAAATTGCCCGAAGCTTATGCCATTTTCAATCCAATCATAGATGTTATGCCTGTCATACCTGTACTCTTTTTTCTCTTAGCCTTTGTTTGGCAAGCCACTGTAAGTTTTCGATGAAATCTTTAATACTCTGCTAAATTGATGATGTATTCGATAAAAAAATTCTAAAAATTGATAAGATCAGATAAGTCTTACATTACGAACCCTCGATTCAAAAATAGAAATTCTTGTATATTGAATGAATAACCGCAGCGATGAATTTGGATCAGCCTTTTCCCCGTTCTCACCTTCCGGTGAGTATGGACTATTAGGTACTCCACAATACCTAATTATTGATATGACAAGAAATTTCGGGTAACGAATGAATCAAAATCTTATTACAAAAAAATTCGTCTTATTTTTCATTTTTTGGGGTGTCAAAACAAAAAAAAAAAATGGTATATGTGGTAAAAAATAGGCAATCTATTCCCCTTTTTCAAAAAAAAATGATCTTGGAGATTGTGTAATGCTTACTCTCAAACTCTTTGTTTACACAGTAGTGATATTCTTTGTTTCCCTTTTTATCTTTGGATTCTTATCTAATGATCCAGGACGCAATCCTGGACGTGAGGAATAAAAAATTTCTAGTTTTTTTTGCTTTTTTCTAAATTAATTCTTAATAATCTTATTTGTTTCATACATTTAACTATGATAAAATCAAGGGATGAGAATCTTTTCGAATTCGAAAATACCAAGTGATCAGAGAAAGCGGAAAGAGAGGGATTCGAACCCTCGGTACAAATAATTCGTACAACGGATTAGCAATCCGCCGCTTTAGTCCACTCAGCCATCTCTCCTAATTCCAAATTGAAAATTTGTTATGTGATGTAACACGTGAAATAAAGATTGATAAAAATCCACCTTCTTCTCTTTATTTTCTTTTTTCATTTGATTTTTTTTTATTTAATCTTATTTAACTTTTCCAAATTATTATTATTTATTTTATTATATTATTCTATTTTAATAAAAAAAAATATTATTATATTATTAAAATAGAAATTCGAAATATTCTAAAATATTCTAATAAATAATAGAAATTTTTTAAATAGCTATTAAAATTTAAACTTAAACTAAGAAAAATAAGAAAAAAATAGAAAAAAGCAATTGATCAGGAATTCAATATAGATAATGACTCAAAACGGATCTCCTCAATAGAAAGAATATCTTAGTTCTTTGATTTTATACGAAAGGTTTATTTTCCCGGCCTGATCTGCTTAAGTACTGGCCGGGACATTTCTTCTTTTTTCCATTGATTATTCTTTTTTTTCTTTTTCTCAGTTTATTACTTAATTTCTTACTGTTGTCAAGTAAGGAATAAAAAAAGACATATGATAACATATTATATATATATAAATACATTAAACAATATTAAATTACATTTAACAATTTGAAACATTCAAAAT